ATTACAAAGTAGAATGAAATGAATTCCATTAATATCCGGATTTTTTGTATATGTATATATAGGAAGTTGAGGCTCCGTTTTATGATTTGTTCTGTAGAGATCTAATTGCTCCAATCCATTTTTTATTCATAGTTACAAGTTACCACGACATAATAGATCGGTGATCCAACATTTTGAGAAAAGGAGAGATTATCAATCATGGAAAAATCGATAGAGAAAAAAAAAAAGCCAGCTATCGGAATCGAACCGATGACCATCGCATTACAAATGCGATGCTCTAACCTCTGAGCTAAGCGGGCTCACATAACAGAAATAGAAATAGTATAACAAATAGAAATAGTGTATAGGAATTCAGGAAACTGCTGGATCTTAGCTTAGGGCTATTAGCTATTAATTTAATATGAACTATATAGTTCATAGTTCTATTGTTATATCTATATCATTATATATATATATATCATTAGATATATTAGTTATATCTAATATTATTATTATTATAATATTATTAGTTATATTAGTTATAACTAATAATATAGAACTAGATATGACTAAATAGAATTAATAGAATTCTATTTTTCTAATAGATATTTTTCTAATAGAAATATATGACTAATTAGTATATGACTAATTAGTAGAATTTTCATTATATCATATTAATTACATTAATTATTATTTATACATTCTATTCTTTTTTTATGCATTTTATACATTTTATTTATATATTTATACATTATATTTATATTTTTTAATATGTATATATATGTTAATGAATATGTATATATATATATATATATATTAATGAGAAAATTATAAATTATGATTATAAAAAATCTAATTATTTCTTAATATAAAATTTATTTATTTCTTAAAGTAAAGCAGTTATAGCAATAATTATAGCGTATAGCGAGCGGATCGGTCCTAAGAAAAGATAAGATAAGGATAAAGATACAATCCAAATTAGAATGAGACATTCTTCTGGTTTCATTCGGAAAAGGAAGAGATAGGACGAAAAAAAAAAGAAGAATGAATATCGACCGTTCCAGTATTCCAAATCGCACTGTAAAAAAGAAAGGGAGGGAGAAACATATATATATATGGGATATATCTATCCATATTGAATTGCGGATACATCAATGATAGAATCATTTCTGATTGAAACAAGGTTTATCCAATAGAAATAAACTGATAGAGGATCGCCAAAAAAATCAAATAGCAGCATACACTTTTTCGATATGGGAATCATTATCTAATGAATTCAACGGTTCCAAAATAAATGAAAGAGATGGGTGGAATTCCAACTGGATCTTGGTCTCAAATCAAAAGGGGATATGGCGAAATTGGTAGACGCTACGGACTTGATTGGATTGAGCCTTGGTATGGAAACCTACTAAGTGGTAACTTCCAAATTCAGAGAAACCCTGGAATTAAAAATGGGCAATCCTGAGCCAAATCTTTATTTTGAGAAAACAAGGGTTTATAAAACTAGAATAAAAAAAGGATAGGTGCAGAGACTCAATGGAAGCTGTTCTAACGAATGGAGTTGACTACGTTGTGTTGGTAGCTGGAATTCCTCTATCGAAATTACAGAAAGGACGGCCTTATATTATATAATATATCTAATACGTACGTATACATACTAACATATCAAACGATTAATCACGACCCGAATCTATCGAATATATATATGAAAGAAAAAATTCAGAGTTATTGTGAATCCATTCCAATCGAAGTTGAAGGAAGAATCGAATATTCAGTGATCAAATCATTCATTCCAGAGTTTGATATGATAGATCTTTTGAAAAACTGATTAATCGGACGAGAATAAAGAGAGAGTCCCGTTCTACATGTCAATACCGACAACAATGAAATTTATAGTAAGAGGAAAATCCGTCGACTTTAGAAATCGTGAGGGTTCAAGTCCCTCTATCCCCAACAAAAAGTCCATTTTACTTCCTAACTATTTATCCTCTTTTTTTCATCAGTGGTTCAAACAAAATTCACTATCTTTCTTTCTCATTCACTCTACTCTTTCACAAACGGATCCGAAGAGAAATCTTTGGATCTTATCCCAATTTGGATAGATACGATACCTGTACAAATGAACATATATGGGCAAGGAATCTCTATTATTGAATCATTCACATTCCATATCATTATCCTTACATTTATTAGATAAAATTTTTTAATACTTTACTTTATTTAATACTTTACTTTATTTAGATTTAGTCCCTTTAATTGACATAGATACAAGTACTCCACTAGGATAATGCACGGGAAATGGTCGGGATAGCTCAGTTGGTAGAGCAGAGGACTGAAAATCCTCGTGTCACCAGTTCAAATCTGGTTCCTGACACATGAATAATATATCGGATAGATATTCATACAAATTAATCGAGACAGATCAGGATATATATTCATTAATAGTCAAGAGCATGATACATACTTATTCATCTAGCGTATAGATATATACCTCCATTTTTAGAGATGGGTAAAAAATATA